ACTTTATCCCATTAATAAAAAAGAACTTACAATCTTTGGGATCTGATGCTACACCGCTGCTCAATACTTTAGTAGATCGACTCTATTACATAAGTTGATTTCTAACTTTTTTTATTCCATATCATGACATAAGTAAGCAGTTCTGAAATGTATTGACCAAATAATAGCTTACTAATTGATCTTTACGGTGCTTTCTCTATCAATTCGACTCTTTATCCATAGAGTATAGTATATAGGCCATACCTATTTCTTCCGATTTTTTTGGTTCTCGCGAAGTATCTTTCCTTGCTACAGCTGATAAAAATCGTTACTTTGGACGATGCATATGTAGAAAGCCTTTTTTTCTAGTATTTACTAGACGATTTGATCTCTTTTTCCTTCTTTCTATAGTGAAGATAGTCGCACGTAATGACAGATCACGGCCATATTATTAAAAGCTTGTGGTAAAAATGGATTTCGTTCTAGTGCCCGGAAATAATATTCCAAAGCTTTTGTATGCTCTCCGTTGCTTGTGTGTATAAGACCTATGTTATAGAGTATATAACTTCTATCATAGGGATCAATTTCTGGTCGCGTAGCTTCATAATAATTCTGTAAAGCTTCTGCATAATTTCCTTCGGATTGAGCCGACATCCGTTACGGTCGTTCATTCTTGTAAAAGAATCTCCGTTACAGAACCGTACGTGAGATTTTCATCTCATACGGCTCCTCCCTTCTGTGCATAGTACTAAAGGTAATAATTCATGTAATCAAAATTTAACTATTCTCATTATGAACTGACAGGAGCTGGTATTTTTACAAGAAATTTCTAACCAGCCTTCCCACAAGAGGTTTTTTCTTACCACCAATCGTATTAGTGATAGATAGAAATGGTAACTCCAACAATTTCTTTGTACTCAACGCTTACGATTTACAGGAATTAGTCACTTCAACGGTCTTTGATGGTTATACGGGTACCCAAAGCACGAATGAGATGGATCTTAGTTTTCCCAACCATTCTTGTTAGTCCCGATACCGATAAGGAAAAGGGTTATTTATAACAAAGTTTTCGTGTTGTTGATTCCTAGGTGTAGTGCTTTTTCCACAATGCCACCTATGGATACTAATTAAGTAGGATTGACCTCCAATAAAGAACCTATAGATGTAACCTTTCGCTCAATACTAAAATCGATAATTGAAGCATCTAAGGCTGCATCAATCGAGGATACACGACAGAAGGAATTGCTCTATCTCTAAACTTCACCTTCACCAAGCGTAGGTTTCTTTCACTAATTTGTTTTTTTATATTCCTAACTACGTTCTTTTTCTCGTAAAACTGAGGGGTAAAAAAACAAGAAAAGAATCAAATCGCACCATCTCCGTAATAGGTAAATGCCTTTTTTTCTCCTGAAGTTGTCGGAATTATTCGTAATAAGATATTGGCTACAATTGAGGAGGTCTTATCAATAAAATTTCCATTTATTCGAGATCTAGGCATAATTATCAATTCATTCTATAATTATTTTCATTCCCCTTCGGGGAAAACGATCCCACAAAAAAAGGAATTGTACAGTACAAAATAACATAAAAACAGACTAATTGGAAAAACGTGGAGCACAAATTGTCCTCCCTTTTGACAAAGATGAAATGAAATAGTTGAATCAGATTATATTTCATTCCAATTTAGTAGTATACTATTACTATTTCATCTAAGTTTAATAACCAAGTTTCCTATGTATTGATTTTGATAACTCGATAAGTTTTGATTTGGTTATCAAAAGGAAAAAGAATTGAATAATCATTCCATGATAAAAAAATAAGGTAACCATCCTTTATTTTAATTATTTTAATTTTATTTTGTTTGCATAACGTATATGTGCCACGCCATACAGTTGAAATCAAAAAATGAATCGGACAATTCATGAATTTTGAATAGATCATGGGGTAGCTAATGAAAGAAGTTGCTGTTGATAAATATGAAATTGGAAAAAAACTTTTCTTCCTATGGAACCACCAGGCGGTCATACCTGTACTACAATTAAGATGAATGGCTCGCTACTTAATTCGGTTTTTGGTCAAGAATAAGATTCCGTAGGAGGGATGGCTGAGTGGTTCAAGGCGTAGCATTGGAACTGCTATGTGAACTTTTGTTTACCGAGGGTTCGAATCCCTCTCTCTCCTTTTCTTTTCATTTATCAACGTTACGTATCAAATCAAATAATAATTGATATCATTATTCTAACAGTCCTTATTTGATAGAGATTCTCTATCCCTAATTAGAGCCTGTGATACGTAAAATACAAATAGAAATATTGTATTGATATTGAAAAGAAGAAAAAGAATCCTATTTATTGTCGATCCATTTTTGATATGTGAATGAGACAAGGTACTCTATTTACTTCAGAGAAGGGGGTAAAAATTGTATGAACCTTGCTTTTTTTATTTTCGTTAGAATCAAGTTTGACGGGAATAATATTCTACGACCAACAACTCATTTATTTTCAAACCGATCGATTTATTATCTATGATTTGATTTACAAATCCTTTATATTGTAAGGAATCAATAGTCAAATGGTTTGGCAATTCCCCGCGGGGGGATGAAACAAGATAATTTTGAATCAGAGCTTTCGATCTTTCTTTATCCTTCGTAGTAATAATATCTCGGGGTTTGCAACGATAACTTGGTATATCTACTATACGACCATTAACTAAAATATGTCTATGGTTAACTAATTGTCTGGCTCCAGGAATGGTCGAAGCCATACCTAATCGAAAAAGGATGTTATCCAAACGCATCTCGAGTAGTTGTAGTAAAACCTGACCTGTTGACCCTTTGGCTTTTCCAGCAATATGCACATATTTAAGTAATTGTCGCTCTGCCAGACCATAATGAAAACGCAATTTCTGTTTCTCTTCTAAACGAATACGATATTGTGATCTTTTTCCCGAGCGCAATTGGGTTTGAAGATAACTTCCGGATCTGGGGCTTTTACTAGTTAGTCCCGGTAAAGACCCCAGACGGCGTATTTTTTTGAAACGAGGTCCTCGGTAACGAGACATATAAATAAAGGCTCCCTTTTTGATTCACTTTCATTTGAAAAAAAAAATTATAATTATAATATTATATAAATCGAAAATTAAAATATAAAAAAATATTATAAAATATATAAAATAAATTCAGACTGAACTAAAGGATCAGCAAAACAAAACACAATCTACTGAAGTATTACAAAGCAGAATGAAATAAATTTTATCAATATTTTTATTTTTTGTATATATAATATAGTGAAGTTCAAGCGAAGGCTACCTTTTCAAATTTCTTCTGTAAAGATCTAGTTAACTTTTTTTATTCATAGCTATAGCTGCAAGTTACCATGACATAATAACTCGACATTTAGAGAAAGCGAGAGTAGATATTTTCAATCATGCAAAGAAAAAGAGCCGGCTATCGGAATCGAACCGATGACCATCGCATTACAAATGCGATGCTCTAACCTCTGAGCTAAGCGGGCGGATATAAGATCAATAGTGTATAGGAAACTTTCGGATCTTAGCTATTACCTGGTGATTCTTCTTTTTTTTTTTTTTCATTTATTGATTATTTAAATTTCTTCTCTATTTCTATTCTTATTTATTCTATTTATTTCTATTCTTATTTATTCTATTTATAGTTATTAGTTATAGATTTGAGATTCTATATTAAATAATAGAAAATCTAAAAAAATCGAATTTAGAATTAAATTCTTACTATTTTGAATATGATATGATTAATATGAAGATGAATATGAAATAAAGATGGATATGAAATCAATACAATAAATACAATCTTAAATTAAATCTTCACTTCAATAATATTAATATGATTATTTTATGATAATTAAAATCATATTATGAATAATTCATTTATTCTCATTCTAATGGTGTAACTAAAAAACTATACTATAAATCTAAATCTAAATTTCACATAAAGAAACTATCTATATCCTAATAGATAAATAGTGAAAAACTAAATAGAATCATATTCTATTGATTTCTATTCGAATAATGTAAATCCATGACTAAAACTGATAGAAACTTGTATTCTATCATTATACACAAGAGGACGAATTGTTAAAAAAAAAAAATAAATAAATATCGAGCGTTCTACTATTTTTAATTCCGCTATAAAAAAGAAGGGGGAGTCAAGGCATAGATATATGTGGGATATATCTATCTATATTGAATTGCGGATACATCAATGATAGAATAATTTCGGATTGAAACAAATAGGGTTCATCCAATAGAGATGAAATGATAGAATGGAAGACGGCCAAAAAAATAAAATAGCAGCATACACTTTTTCGATACAAGAATCCTTACCTAATGAATTCAACAGTTCCAAGATCAATGAAAGAGGTGTATGGAATTACAATTAGATCCTTGTATCATATCAAATATCAAAGCAAAGGGGGATATGGCGAAATTGGTAGACGCTACGGACTTGATTGGATTGAGCCTTGGTATGGAAACCTTGCTAAGTGGTAACTTCCAAATTCAGAGAAACCCTGGAACTAAAAATGGGCAATCCTGAGCCAAATCTTTATAAAAAATGGAAAATTAGAATAAAAAGGGATAGGTGCAGAGACTCAATGGAAGCTGTTCTAACGAATGAAATTGACTACGTTACGTTAGTAGCAAAAATCCTTCTATCAAATGATAGAAATGACAGTAAAGGATAAGCTTATATACCTAATACATACTGACATAGGAAAGATTAATCACAACCCTCTATTTCGATATTTAGATTCATTCTATATTAATTAGAATGATAGAGATCAAATAATCATTCTAAAGATCAAAAAATCTATGAAAAAAGGAAGAGTTATTCTGAATCCATTCCCATTTTCCAATTGAAGTTTAAATTGAAATAGAATTCGAATATTCATTGATCAAATGATTAATTCCAGAGTTTCATAGATCTTTTGAAAATTAATCGGACGAGAATAAAGAGAGAGTCCCATTTTACATGTCAATACCGACAACAATGAAATTTATAGTAAGAGGAAAATCCGTCGACTTTAAAAATCGTGAGGGTTCAAGTCCCTCTATCCCCAAGAAAAGCCCATTTTACCTCCTCTTATTTCTTTATCTTCTTTTTTTTCATCAATGGTTCAGTTCAACCAAAATTCAATATCTTTCTCATTTCATTCACTCTGTTCTTTCACAAACGGATCCGAATAGAAATCCTCGTTTCTTCTTCCAATCCAATTTCATTTGTATAGATACGATACCTGTACAAATGAACATATATGTATAGATTCAAGGAATCCCCGTTATTGAGTCATTCACAGTCCATATCATTATCCTTACATTTACAATACAAAGAAAGTCTTCTTTTTGTTTTGAAGATCTAAGAAATTGAGGAGCTAAGTACAATTTGTTAAGACTTTTTTAGTTCTTTTCATTGACATAGATACAAGTACTCCGCTAGGATGATGCACAGGAAATGGTCGGGATAGCTCAGTTGGTAGAGCAGAGGACTGAAAATCCTCGTGTCACCAGTTCAAATCTGGTTCCTGACACGTGAATAATGTATCGGATAAATATTAATACCTCATACAAATGAAATTCATTGATACGGATCGGGATACATATTCTTTACTTTCCTTTTAATTTTTATTTTTTTCCTCTCTGTTCATACTTTGATCTTATTTAAATTTAAAATAGGATGTTAAATTTTCGTATATATCTCAAATTTCATAAAAAAATTAGATAAAAAGATTCAGAGTGAAAGGATAAGAATAGAAAGGATGTTTTTCAGACACAGTACAAATCAACCCCAATTCCTTTCATTTTTAATTTCTGCATTTCGTCTCTTCCGTCTTTTTTTTTTTTTTTTCATATTTTTTTTCTCACTCTTGCTCAATTTCCGGCGCCCCCCCTAAGTGATGTGCGCGATACAAAGTTCATGGTACAGAACTCTTTTAAGTCATCCTAGTTTTTCTGCTCATACAAAATGTATATGATATCTTTCCAATTGGGGAATATCAATGAGAACCTCTTTTTTTAGCCACCCTCATATGAATTAAAGTCCAGTTACTCTGTTTCATCTAGAAGGGAATGTAAAAATGTTCTTTGATTGAAATGAAATCTGGAGTCGTGTCGTATAAGTACTTATCATTCAAAGAGCATCTTGTATTTCATAGAAATTGGGAGTGGAGCAATATAGTCTTTACGTAAGGACCAGCCTATCCAATTTTCAGGCATCAAGATACGTTTAAGGCGAGGATGATTCTCATAAGAAATTCCCAACATATCATAAGATTCCCGTTCCTGAAAATCCGTACTTCTCCAAATCCAGAAAACGGACGGGGTTCGAGAATTACTCCTGGGGGCAAATACTTTTATGCATACCTCCTCTGGTTTATCTATACCATAACGTATTTTCGTAAGGTGATACACACTAGCTAAAAATCCGTCTGGTGCTACATCATAGGCACACTGGGAGCGTAAATAATTGTAACCATATACCATATACATATAAAATGACAGCAATTGAGTCCCAATCTTTGGTTTTTTTTGTAAAGTCTCTATTCTTCGGCAATCAAAGCCTAAAGATCTATGAACTAGCTTATGCTTGACTAGCCAATCATATAAACGAATTTGCATCTCCTTCATCTCTACCACATTTTTCTTTGTATCAATACTTCACATTGACAATGAAATTGTTAAAGACTGACCCGCTCTTTCTTATTCTGCACAAAGGAACCCTGCCTGATTAACTAATTCGTAAGAAGATACTGACCCTTTGGACTTTAAATCTTTTTCAAATTCAAATCTAAAAGGTATCTCTGAAGTAGATGGTAATTGATAGAGTAATCCTTGATTCTAATTTCCAGTATTAGTACTGTGTCGAAGGTAAACCTTGTGATTAGTAGTAAAACATCGATTCTCCTGTTGATACACAGTTCTATCTTCAACTTCAAAGATTTTTTGAGATATCTTCTTACGAAGTTTCGTTATAACATCTATAAAAGAATCTTCTTTATAGTAAAGAAAAAATTAGAAATAAATTCAATAAAATTAAAAATAATAATCATTAAGAATTCAATATCAATAGAATATGATAATATTATTACTATATTTTTATTAGTATAACTATAATAGTATAGTTATATTTAATTTTTAATTTTATGGAATCATGAACGTTCGGCATAATATAGGATCCCTCTAATAATCTTCTCCTAATAGTCTAATAGAAAGAATCACACATTATCGAGCAATTCGACAGACCAAATTCCCAAACCCGCTCAACTCTTAGAATATAGAAGGAGGAGCCTTGATGGATGTAGGGCTAATTAATTAGCCCTACATTATCTTTGAAACAAATTTTAAATTGAAAGAATCTAAGAATCTATTAGGTTTGTTGTTCAGCCAAAAACTGATTATCCACAAATACTCAAGATCAAGAAAAGAATAGGTCCTAGATCCATGCGACTTAGGATTGGATTTGCTTGGGTCAGGTTGAAGTCTTTAGACAGT